GTCTTTGTAGCTTAATGACAAAGCATGGCACTGAAGATGCCAAGATGCTGCCACACGCACCCAAAGACAAAAGACTTAGTCCTAACCTTACCGTTAACTCTTGCTAGACATATACATGCAAGTATCCGCGCCCCAGTGTAAATGCCCTTGATTTTCTTACCAAGATGAGAGGAGCGGGCATCAGGCACACACCTAAACGTAGCCCAAGACGCCTTGCTTAGCCACACCCCCATGGGTACTCAGCAGTAATTAACCTTAAGCAATAAGCGAAAGCTTGACTTAGTTATAGCAATACCTTAGGGTTGGTAAATCTTGTGCCAGCCACCGCGGTCACACAAGAGACCCAAGTTAACCGTGATACGGCGTAAAGAGTGGTATCATGCTATCAAACCAGCTAAGATCAAAATACAGCTGAGCTGTCATAAGCATAAGATGTACGTAAGATCACCCTCAAAACGATCTTAGCACCTACGATCAATTAGCCGCCACGAAAGCTAGGGCACAAACTGGGATTAGATACCCCACTATGCCTAGCCCTAAATCTTGATACTTACCCCACCAAAGTATCCGCCCGAGAACTACGAGCGCAAACGCTTAAAACTCTAAGGACTTGGCGGTGTCCCAAATCCACCTAGAGGAGCCTGTTCTATAATCGATAACCCACGATACACCCAACCGTTCCTTGCCAAAACAGCCTACATACCGCCGTCGCCAGCCCACCTCCCCTGAGAGCTCAACAGTGGACACAATAGCCTACCCCGCTAGCAAGACAGGTCAAGGTATAGCCCATGGAGCGGAAGAAATGGGCTACATTTTCTAAAATAGAAAACTTCTACGGAAGGGGGTATGAAACAACCCCTAGAAGGCGGATTTAGCAGTAAAGCGGGATAATATAAGCCTCCTTTAAACCGGCCCTGGGACACGTACATACCGCCCGTCACCCTCCTCACAAGCTACAAGTCTCTAATAACTAATACACTCATTAGCCAAAGATGAGGTAAGTCGTAACAAGGTAAGTGTACCGGAAGGTGCGCTTAGCATACCAAGACGTAGCTATAACATTAAAGCATTCAGCTTACACCTGAAAGATATCTGCCACCCACCAGATCGTCTTGAAGCCAACATCTAGCCCAACCACACTAAATAAAGAACTATTAAGAACCCACTTCACTGCTAAACTAAAACATTTTCTAAACTTAGTATAGGTGATAGAAAAGTATACTTGGCGCAATAGAAGTTTGTACCGTAAGGGAAAGATGAAATAATAATGAAACCCCAAGCGATAAATAGCAAAGATAAACCCTTGTACCTCTTGCATCATGATTTAGCGAGAACAACCAAGCAAAACGAATTTAAGCTTGCCACCCCGAAACCCAAGCGAGCTACTTGCAAGCAGCTACCAATGAGCGAACCCGTCTCTGTTGCAAAAGAGTGGGATGACTTGCTAGTAGAGGTGAAAAGCCAATCGAGCTGGGTGATAGCTGGTTGCCTGTGAAACGAATCTAAGTTCGCCCTTAATTTTCCTCCATGGCATTTAACCAACCACTTTGTAGCAAATTAAGAGTAATTTAAAGGAGGTACAGCTCCTTTAAGAAAGAATACAACCTTCCCTAGCGGATAACTGCTCAATTATACCCCCCCCCCAAACTGTGGGCCCTTAAGCAGCCACCAACAAAGAGTGCGTCAAAGCTCTACACCTAAAAATCTTAGAACAGTATGACTCCCTTATCACCAACAGGCCAACCTATGATAATAGGAGGATCAATGCTAAAATGAGTAACTAGGGAACCTCCCTCTCAAGCGCAGGCTTACATCCACACATTATTAACAGACTACAGCTAATACTACAACCATCAAACAAGATTAAATATTACTCACCCTGTTAACCCAACTCAGGAGCGCCCACTAGAAAGATTAGAATCTGTAAAAGGAACTAGGCAAGCCTAAGGCCCGACTGTTTACCAAAAACATAGCCTTCAGCCGGCCAAGTATTGAAGGTGATGCCTGCCCAGTGACACAACGTTTAACGGCCGCGGTATCCTAACCGTGCGAAGGTAGCGCAATCAATTGTCCCATAAATCGAGACTTGTATGAATGGCTAAACGAGGTCTTAACTGTCTCTTACAGATAATCAGTGAAATTGATCTTCTTGTGCAAAAGCGAGAATACCCACATAAGACGAGAAGACCCTGTGGAACTTAAAAATCAGCGACCACTACCTATGAATGACAGACCTACTAGGCTTCACCACCCTTAAAACGCTGGCCCGCATTTTTCGGTTGGGGCGACCTTGGAGAAAGACAGATCCTCCAAAAATAAGACCATACTTTCTTAACTGAGAGAGGCCACTCAACGTACTAATAGTGACCAGACCCAATACAATTGACCAATGGACCAAGCTACCCCAGGGATAACAGCGCAATCTCCTCCAAGAGCCCATATCGACGAGGAGGTTTACGACCTCGATGTTGGATCAGGACATCCTAGTGGTGCAGCCGCTACTAAGGGTTCGTTTGTTCAACGATTAACAGTCCTACGTGATCTGAGTTCAGACCGGAGCAATCCAGGTCGGTTTCTATCTATGACGAACTTTCCCCAGTACGAAAGGACCGGAAAAGTAGGGCCAATACCTCAAGCACGCCCTCCCTCCTAAACAATGAACCCAACTAAATTATCAAAGGAGCACCCAAACACCACTAATCCTAGAAAAGGACTGCTAGCGTGGCAGAGCTTGGTTAAATGCAAAAGGCTTAAGCCCTTTATCCAGAGGTTCAAATCCTCTCCCTAGCCCATCATGATTTGATCGCCTATCCCAACCTATCTTGTCATGTCCCTATCATATGCCATCCCAATCCTAATCGCCGTAGCCTTCCTAACATTAGTAGAGCGCAAAATCCTAAGTTATATACAAGCCCGAAAAGGCCCAAACATTGTAGGCCCCTTTGGCTTATTACAGCCTGTAGCAGACGGAGTAAAGCTATTCATTAAGGAACCTATTCGCCCGTCCACTTCCTCCCCATTTCTCTTCATTATAACCCCCATACTAGCTCTCCTCCTCGCAATCACAATCTGACTCCCCCTCCCCCTTCCCTTCGCACTCACAGACCTAAACCTAGGCCTCCTCTTCCTTCTAGCCATATCAAGCCTAGCAGTATATTCAATTCTATGATCAGGATGAGCCTCAAACTCAAAATACGCCCTAATCGGTGCTCTACGAGCAGTAGCGCAAACCATCTCTTACGAAGTAACACTAGCCATTATCCTCCTTTCCGTAATTATACTAAGTGGGAACTATACTCTAAATACCCTAGCCACAACCCAAGAACCACTATACCTTATCTTCTCCTCATGACCCCTTGCAATAATATGGTATATTTCTACGCTTGCCGAAACTAATCGTGCCCCATTTGACCTTACAGAAGGGGAATCCGAACTAGTATCTGGCTTCAATGTAGAATATGCTGCAGGGCCATTTGCCTTATTCTTTCTAGCTGAATACGCAAACATCATACTAATAAACACACTAACCACCATCCTATTCCTGAATCCAAGCTCACTTAACCTACCCCCAGAATTATTCCCAATAGCCCTTGCCACAAAAGTCCTACTCCTTTCTTCCGGCTTCTTATGAATCCGTGCCTCTTACCCACGATTTCGCTATGACCAACTCATACACCTCCTCTGAAAAAACTTTCTCCCACTAACACTAGCGCTATGCCTTTGACATACCAGCATGCCAATCTGCTACGCAGGCCTTCCTCCTTACCTAAGGAAATGTGCCTGAACGTAAAGGATCACTATGATAAAGTGAACATAGAGGTATACCAGCCCTCTCATTTCCTAAGAAAGTTTTAGAAAAGTAGGAGTCGAACCTACACAGAAGAGATCAAAGCCCTCCATACTTCCTTTATATTATTTCCTAGTAAGGTCAGCTAACAAAGCTATCGGGCCCATACCCCGAAAATGATGGTTTAACCCCTTCCCCTACTAATGAACCCACATGCAAAATTAGTTTCGTCCATAAGCCTGCTCCTGGGAACAACTATCACAATCTCGAGCAATCACTGAATAATAGCCTGGACAGGTCTAGAAATTAACACCCTTGCCATCATCCCCCTCATCTCAAAATCTCATCACCCCCGAGCCATTGAAGCTGCAATCAAGTACTTCCTAGTACAAGCTGCCGCTTCTGCGTTAGTTCTCTTTTCAAGCATAACTAACGCCTGATCAACAGGACAATGAGATATTACCCACCTACATCACCCGGCTTCATCCCTCCTATTAACAACAGCAATTGCAATAAAATTAGGACTAGTCCCATTCCACTTCTGATTTCCAGAAGTCCTTCAAGGCTCATCCCTAACCACTGCCCTACTTCTATCAACAATAATAAAATTCCCACCAATCACAATCCTATTCCTAACATCCCACTCACTTAACCCTACACTAATAACCTCCATAGCGCTCGCCTCAGCTATACTCGGTGGCTGAATAGGATTAAACCAAACACAAATCCGAAAAATCCTAGCCTTCTCATCTATCTCTCACCTAGGCTGAATGGCTATTATCATCATTTATAGCCCCAAACTCACCCTACTAACCTTCTACCTATATTCCATAATAACTGCCACTGTATTCCTCACACTTAACACAACCAAGACTTTAAACCTATCAACAATGATAACCTCATGAACAAAAGCTCCCGTACTAAATGCAACTTTAATACTAGCTCTACTCTCCCTCGCAGGTCTCCCCCCGTTAACAGGCTTCCTACCTAAGTGACTCATCATCCAAGAACTAACCAAACAAGATATAACTTCAACAGCAACTATCATTGCTATACTATCACTATTAGGGCTATTTTTCTACCTACGTCTGGCATACTATTCAACAATCACACTTCCCCCAAACTCCACAAACCACATAAAACAATGACACATAAATAAGCCAGCAAATACCTCAATTGCTATTCTAACTTCCATATCAATCTTACTTCTCCCACTATCCCCCATAATCATGACCACTATCTAGAAACTTAGGATAACCTAAACCGAAGGCCTTCAAAGCCTTAAACAAGAGTTAAACCCTCTTAGTTTCTGCTAAGACCCGCAGGACACTAACCTGCATCTCCTGAATGCAACCCAGATACTTTAATTAAGTTAGGGCCTTACCTAGACAGATGGGCCTCGATCCCATAAAATTCTAGTTAACAGCTAGATGCCCAAACCAACAGGCTTCTGCCTATCAGACTCCGGTACACTCTTAGCGTACATCAATGAGCTTGCAACTCAACATGAATTTCACTACAGAGCCGATAAGAAGAGGAATTGAACCTCTGTAAAAAGGACTACAGCCTAACGCCTACAACACTCGGCCATCTTACCTGTGACCTTCATTAACCGATGACTGTTTTCAACCAACCATAAAGATATCGGCACACTATACTTAATTTTTGGTGCATGAGCCGGCATAGTCGGAACCGCACTCAGCTTACTTATCCGTGCAGAACTTGGTCAGCCAGGAACCCTCCTGGGAGACGACCAAATCTACAATGTAATCGTCACCGCTCATGCCTTCGTAATAATCTTCTTTATAGTAATACCAATCATGATTGGAGGATTTGGAAACTGACTAGTACCACTTATAATTGGTGCACCTGACATAGCATTTCCACGTATAAATAATATAAGCTTTTGATTACTACCCCCATCCTTCCTCCTCCTACTAGCATCCTCCACAGTAGAAGCAGGAGCAGGTACAGGATGAACTGTGTACCCGCCTCTAGCTGGCAACCTTGCCCACGCAGGGGCTTCAGTAGACCTGGCTATCTTCTCCCTCCACCTAGCAGGTGTTTCATCAATCCTAGGAGCAATTAACTTCATCACAACTGCCATCAATATAAAACCCCCAGCCCTCTCACAATACCAAACCCCCCTATTCGTATGATCCGTACTCATTACTGCCGTCTTACTCTTACTTTCACTACCAGTCCTTGCCGCCGGTATTACCATACTACTAACAGATCGAAACCTAAATACTACATTCTTCGACCCAGCTGGAGGAGGGGACCCAGTCCTATATCAACATCTTTTCTGATTCTTTGGTCACCCAGAAGTCTACATTTTAATTTTACCTGGCTTTGGAATCATCTCGCATGTAGTAACATACTACGCAGGTAAAAAAGAACCGTTCGGCTACATAGGAATAGTATGAGCCATACTCTCCATTGGATTCCTAGGCTTCATCGTATGGGCCCACCATATATTTACAGTAGGAATAGACGTAGACACTCGAGCATACTTCACATCTGCCACTATAATCATTGCCATTCCCACTGGAATCAAAGTCTTCAGCTGGTTAGCCACCCTACACGGAGGAGCCATTAAATGAGATCCACCCATACTATGGGCCCTAGGGTTTATCTTCCTCTTCACCATCGGAGGACTTACAGGTATCGTCCTGGCAAATTCCTCACTAGATATTGCCCTTCATGACACATACTATGTAGTTGCTCACTTCCACTATGTCCTCTCAATAGGGGCTGTCTTCGCTATCCTAGCAGGATTCACCCACTGATTCCCGCTATTCACAGGGTACACCCTACACCCTACATGAGCTAAAGCCCACTTCGGAGTTATATTTACAGGCGTAAACCTAACCTTCTTCCCACAACACTTCCTAGGCTTAGCCGGTATACCACGACGATACTCCGATTACCCAGATGCTTACACCCTATGAAACACCATATCCTCCATCGGCTCACTAATCTCAATAACCGCCGTAATTATACTAATATTCATTATCTGAGAAGCCTTTGTATCAAAACGAAAAGTCCTACAACCAGAACTAATCTCCACTAACATTGAATGAATCCACGGCTGCCCACCCCCATATCACACCTTCGAAGAGCCAGCCTTCGTTCAAGTACAAGAAAGGAAGGAATCGAACCCTCATATATTGGTTTCAAGCCAACCGCATTAAACCACTCATGCTTCTTTCTTATGGGGCATTAGTAAACCAATTACATAGCCTTGTCAAGGCTAAATCACAGGTGAAAACCCTGTACGTCCCGCGTGGCCAACCATTCACAATTCGGATTCCAAGACGCCTCATCCCCCATCATAGAAGAACTCGTTGAATTCCACGACCATGCTTTAATAGTTGCACTAGCAATCTGTAGCTTGGTCCTCTACCTCCTAGCACTCATACTGATAGAAAAATTATCCTCAAATACCGTTGACGCACAAGAAGTCGAACTAATCTGAACAATCCTACCAGCTATCGTCCTCATCCTACTTGCCCTACCATCACTACAAATCCTATACATAATAGATGAAGTTGACGAACCTGACCTAACTCTAAAAGCCATCGGTCATCAATGATACTGAACCTATGAGTACACAGACTTCAAAGACCTAACCTTCGACTCATACATGGTCCCCACAACAGAACTCCCATCAGGACACTATCGACTACTAGAGGTCGACCACCGTGTTGTCATCCCCATAGAATCCCCCATCCGCATTATTGTTACTGCTGGTGATGTACTTCACTCTTGAGCTGTCCCCACCTTAGGGGTAAAAACCGATGCAATTCCAGGTCGACTAAACCAAACATCATTCATCACTACCCGCCCAGGAGTCTTCTATGGCCAGTGCTCAGAAATCTGTGGGGCTAATCACAGCTACATACCAATCGTAGTAGAATCAACCCCCCTTACCCACTTTGAGAACTGATCCTCACTATTATCATCTTAATCATTAAGAAGCTATGTAACAGCACTAGCCTTTTAAGCTAGAAAGAGAGGACCACCAACACCTCCTTAATGACATGCCCCAACTCAATCCAAGTCCATGATTCCTAATTATACTAACATCATGAATGACCTTTTCTTTAATTATCCAACCCAAACTCTCATCATTCACCCCTACAAATTCTCCCTGTAACAAAGCCTCCACCACCACTAAAACTGCACCCTGACCCTGACCATGAACCTAAGCTTCTTCGACCAATTCACAAGCCCATGCCTCTTAGGAATCCCACTTATCCTACTCTCAATATTATTCCCCGCCCTACTACTCCCTACACCAAACAGTCGATGAATCACCAACCGCCTCTCCACCCTACAACTTTGGTTCTTCCACCTAATCACAAAACAATTAATAACACCATTAAACAAAAGCGGTCATAAATGAGCCCTCATCCTAACATCTTTAATAGTACTGCTACTTGCAACCAACCTGCTAGGCCTACTCCCATACACATTTACCCCCACTACCCAACTATCAATAAATATAGCACTAGCATTCCCACTCTGACTCGCAACACTCCTCACAGGCCTACGCAATCAACCCTCAATCTCCCTAGGCCACCTACTACCAGAAGGGACTCCCACACTACTAATCCCAGCCCTAATTATAATCGAAACCACTAGCCTACTCATCCGCCCGCTAGCCCTAGGCGTCCGCCTTACAGCAAACCTCACAGCAGGACACCTACTCATCCAACTTATCTCTACAGCCACCATTGCCCTACTCCCTATCATACCAACAGTATCCATCCTCACCGCATTAATCCTACTCCTACTTACTATTCTAGAAGTAGCTGTAGCCATAATCCAAGCCTACGTCTTCGTCCTCTTACTAAGCCTGTACTTACAAGAAAACATCTAATGGCCCACCAAGCACACTCCTACCACATAGTAGACCCAAGCCCCTGACCCATCTTTGGAGCAACCGCCGCCCTGCTCACCACCTCAGGATTAATTATATGGTTCCATCATAACTCCTCACAGCTCCTAAACATTGGCCTTCTCTCTATAATCCTAGTCATGCTACAATGATGACGCGATATCGTACGAGAAAGCACATTCCAAGGCCACCACACTCCCACAGTCCAAAAAGGCCTCCGATACGGAATAATCCTTTTCATTACATCAGAAGCGTTCTTCTTCCTAGGATTCTTCTGAGCATTCTTCCACTCTAGCTTAGTTCCCACCCCAGAACTAGGAGGGCAATGACCCCCAACAGGAATCAAACCCCTCAACCCCCTAGAAGTACCACTACTAAACACAGCCATCCTCCTAGCCTCCGGCGTCACCGTGACATGAGCACACCACAGCATCACAGAAAGCAACCGAAAACAAGCAATTCATGCTCTAACCATAACAATCCTCCTAGGATTCTACTTTACAGCCCTCCAAATAACAGAATATTACGAAGCACCATTTTCAATCGCCGACGGCGTATATGGCTCAACATTCTTTGTTGCCACAGGATTTCACGGCCTACACGTAATCATTGGATCCTCTTTCTTATCAGTCTGCCTCCTCCGGCTAATTAAATTCCATTTTACATCAAACCATCACTTTGGGTTCGAAGCAGCAGCCTGATACTGACATTTCGTAGACGTCATCTGATTATTCCTCTACATAACCATTTACTGATGAGGGTCATGCTCTTCTAGTATATTAATTACAATTGACTTCCAATCTTTAAAATCTGGTGTAACCCCAGAGAAGAGTAATCAACATAATCACATTTATACTTACCCTCTCCCTCATATTAAGCGCCCTCTTAACAACCTTAAACTTCTGACTTGCCCAAATTAACCCCGATTCAGAAAAACTATCCCCATATGAATGCGGCTTTGACCCGCTCGGATCCGCTCGACTACCATTTTCAATCCGATTCTTCCTCAGTAGCAATCCTATTCCTTCTATTTGACCTAGAAATCGCACTCTTACTGCCACTCCCATGGGCTATCCAACTTCAATCCCCCACTACCACCCTAATTTGAGCCTCAATCCTTATCCTTCTACTTACACTAGGACTAATCTATGAATGAGCACAAGGAGGCTTAGAATGAGCAGAATAACACAGAAAGTTAGTCTAGCTAAGACAGTTGATTTCGACTCAACAAACCATAGCTCAACCCTATGACTTTCTCTATGTCACTCTTACACCTAAGCTTCTACTCAGCTTTCACCCTAAGTAGCTTAGGGTTGGCCTTCCACCGAACACACCTAATCTCGGCCCTATTATGTTTAGAGAGCATGATATTATCTATGTACATAGCACTATCAACCTGACCGATCGAAAACCAAGCAGCATCCTTCACCATAATACCCGTACTCATACTCACATTCTCAGCCTGTGAAGCAGGGACAGGCCTAGCAATACTAGTCGCCTCCACACGAACCCACGGCTCTGACCACCTACACAACCTAAATCTTCTACAATGCTAAAAATCATCCTTCCAACAATCATACTCCTCCCCACAGCCCTCCTATCCCCCCAAAAATTTCTATGGATTAACACCACCACGCACAGCCTATTAATCGCCGCCCTCAGCCTACAATGACTACTCCCTACATACTACCCACACAAAAACCTAACCCAGTGAACCGGCATCGACCAAATTTCATCCCCACTACTAGTACTCTCCTGCTGACTACTGCCACTCATAATTATAGCAAGCCAAAATCACCTTCAACATGAACCCCCAGCACGAAAACGAATCTTCATCACAACCCTTACCATAATCCAACCATTCATTATCCTAGCCTTCTCAACAACCGAACTAATATTATTCTACATCTCATTCGAAGCAACCTTGATCCCTACCCTAATCCTAATCACACGATGAGGAAACCAACCAGAACGCCTAAGCGCTGGTACCTATCTATTATTTTACACTCTTATCAGCTCTCTTCCCCTACTAGTCACCATCCTTCATATCCACACACAAATAGGCACCCTTCACCTAACAATACTAGAAATAATCCACCCTACACTCACCAACTCTTGAACCAATCTCCTCTCAAGTCTGGCCCTACTAATAGCATTCATAGTAAAAGCACCTCTATATGGCCTTCATCTATGACTACCAAAAGCTCATGTAGAAGCCCCAATTGCAGGTTCCATATTGCTCGCTGCTCTACTCCTAAAGCTGGGCGGATACGGCATCATACGAGTCACCCTTCTACTGGACCCCCTCTCAAACCTCCTACACTATCCATTCCTTACCCTAGCATTATGAGGGGCATTAATGACCAGCTCAATCTGCCTACGCCAAACCGACCTAAAATCCCTCATTGCCTACTCCTCCGTCAGTCACATAGGCTTAGTTATTGCCGCAAGCATGATTCAAACTCACTGAGCATTCTCAGGAGCTATAATCCTTATAATCTCCCACGGATTAACCTCCTCCGTACTATTCTGCTTAGCCAACACAAACTACGAACGCACACACAGCCGAATTCTCCTCCTAACACGAGGCCTTCAACCCCTCCTACCACTCATGGCCACCTGATGACTACTAGCTAACCTCACAAACATAGCACTCCCGCCAACAACAAACCTAATAGCAGAACTAACCATCATAATCGCACTATTTAACTGATCCACCTTTACAATCATCCTAACCGGAATCGCAACCCTATTAACTGCCTCATACACACTATTTATACTACTAACAACCCAACGAGGAACACTACCAACCCACATCACATCCATCCAAAATTCAAGCACGCGAGAACACCTCCTAATAACACTCCACATCATCCCAATACTACTTCTAATCTTAAAACCAGAACTCATCTCAGGGACACCCTTATGCAAGTATAGTTTTAACCCAAACATTAGATTGTGATTCTAAAAATAGAAGTTAAACTCTTCTTACCTGCCGAGGGGAGGTTTAACCAACAAGAACTGCTAATTCTTGCATCTGAGTCTAAAACCTCAGCCCCCTTAACTTTTAAAGGATAACAGTAATCCACTGGTCTTAGGAACCACCTATCTTGGTGCAAATCCAAGTAAAAGTAATGGAGACTGCACTACTCCTCAACACCCTCATTCTCCTAACACTAACAGTTCTCATTACTCCTATTCTTCTCCCATTACTGTCAAAAAAATTCCAAAACTCCCCAACCACAATCACACACACTATCCAAACTGCACTCCTAACAAGTCTCATTCCAATAATGCTCTTCATGTACTCAGGCACAGAAAGTATCATCTCCCACTGAGAATGAAAATTTATCACAAACTTCAAAATCCCACTTAGCTTCAAAATAGACCTATACTCCATGACATTCCTCCCCATCGCCCTGTTCGTCACATGATCCATCCTTCAATTCGCGACATGATACATAGCCTCAGAACCACACATTACAAAATTCTTCTCCTACTTACTAATATTCCTAATCGCCATACTAACATTAACCATTGCTAACAACATATTCTTACTATTCATCGGCTGAGAAGGAGTTGGAATCATATCATTCTTACTAATTGGCTGATGACAAGGACGAGCTGAAGCTAACACAGCAGCACTCCAAGCCGTACTCTACAACCGAATCGGAGACATTGGCCTAATCCTAAGCATGGCTTGACTCGCTTCAACCACAAACACCTGAGAAATCCAACAAGCCATCTCCCCCATCCAAACCCCAACACTCCCCCTATTAGGTCTCATTCTTGCAGCCACAGGGAAGTCAGCCCAATTTGGCCTACACCCATGATTACCCGCTGCCATAGAAGGTCCAACACCAGTCTCTGCCCTACTTCATTCCAGCACTATGGTAGTAGCCGGAATCTTCCTACTCATCCGCACTCACCCCATACTTGCCAACAACCAAACCGCCCTCACCCTGTGCTTGTGCCTAGGTGCTCTATCCACACTATTCGCCGCTACCTGTGCCCTTACACAAAATGACATCAAAAAAATCATTGCCTTCTCTACATCTAGCCAACTAGGACTAATAATAGTTGCCATCGGACTAAACCTCCCACAACTAGCCTTTCTCCACATTTCAACCCATGCCTTCTTCAAAGCCATACTATTCCTCTGCTCAGGATCAATCATCCACAGCCTCAACGGAGAACAAGACATTCGAAAGATAGGAGGCTTACAAAAAACACTCCCAACAACCACCTCGTGTTTAACCATCGGTAATCTCGCTCTAATAGGAACACCATTTTTAGCAGGATTTTACTCAAAAGACCTCATCATTGAAAACCTAAACACATCACACCTAAACACCTGAGCACTCCTCCTTACACTCCTAGCCACATCATTCACTGCAACTTACAGCCTACGCATAACCCTATTAGTCCAAACAGGATTTACCCGCATACCTGCAATCACTCCAATAAACGAAAACAACCCAACCGTCATCAACCCAATCACCCGCCTTGCCCTAGGCAGCATCCTAGCGGGCCTACTTATCACAACCTATATTCCCCCCACAAAGACCCCTCCAATAACCATACCCACACTTACAAAAACTGCCGCTATTATTGTTACAACCCTAGGCATTATCCTAGCCCTAGAACTCTCAAACATAACCCACGCCCTACTTCAACCAAAACAAAGCACCTACCTAAACTTCTCCTCCATGCTAGGCTACTTTAACCCCCTAACACACCGCCTCAGCTCCACAAACCTACTAAACAGCGGACAAAAAATCGCCTCACACCTAATTGACTTATCCTGATACAAAAAAATAGGCCCAGAAGGACTCGCTGACCTACAACTCATAGCAACCAAAACCTCAACCACACTTCACACCGGACTAATCAAAACCTACCTAGGATCCTTCGCCCTATCCATCCTCATCATCCTCTCAATACATAGACCCAAAATCAATGGCCCCCAACCTCCGAAAATCTCACCCTCTACTAAAAATAATCAATAACTCCCTAATCGACCTACCCACTCCCTCAAACATCTCTGCTTGATGGAACTTCGGATCCCTCCTAGGCATCTGCCTAATAACACAAATCCTAACCGGCCTACTACTAGCCATACACTACACAGCAGATACAACTCTAGCCTTCTCATCCATTGCCCACACATGCCGAAACGTACAGTACGGTTGATTAATCCGAAACCTTCACGCAAACGGAGCATCATTCTTCTTCATCTGTATCTACCTTCACATCGGCCGTGGATTCTACTACGGCTCCTACTTGAACAAAGAAACCTGAAACACAGGAATCCTACTCCTACTCACTCTCATAGCAACTGCCTTCGTAGGGTACGTCCTACCATGAGGACAAATATCATTCTGAGGAGCCACAGTCATTACTAACCTATTCTCAGCTATCCCATATATCGGCCAGACCCTCGTAGAATGAGCTTGAGGAGGATTTTCAGTAGATAACCCCACCTTAACTCGATTCTTCGCCCTACACTTCCTCCTTCCATTCATAATCGCAGGCCTTACCCTCATCCACCTCACCTTCCTTCATGAATCAGGGTCCAACAATCCCCTAGGAATCCTATCAAACTGCGACAAAATTCCCTTCCACCCCTACTTTACCCTAAAAGATATCCTAGGGTTCACACTCATATTCCTACCACTAACAGCCCTAGCCCTATTCTCACCCACCCTGCTAGGCGATCCAGAAAACTTCACTCCAGCAAACCCATTAGTCACCCCTCCCCACATCAAACCAGAATGATATTTCCTATTTGCATACGCCATCCTACGCTCAATCCCCAACAAACTAGGTGGCGTACTGGCCCTGGCTGCATCCGTCCTAGTCCTGTTCCTAAGCCCCCTTCTCCACAAATCCAAACAACGTACACTGACTTTCCGCCCACTTTCCCAACTCCTATTTTGACTCCTAGTCACTAACCTATTCATTCTGACATGAATCGGCAGCCAACCAGTAGAACACCCATTCATTATCATTGGCCAACTAGCCTCTATCACCTACTTCACCATCCTCCTTGTCCTCTTCCCCACCATCGCAGCCCTAGAAAACAAGATACTTAACTACTAAAACCACTCTAATAGTTTATCAAAAACATTGGTCTTGTAAACCAAAGAATGAAGACTACACCTCTTCTTAGAGTTCCCCACTACCATCAATACACCTCAGAAAAAAAGGACTTAAACCTCTATCTCCAACTCCCAAAGCTGGCATTTTACATTAAACTATTCTCTGATCTTCCCCCCTAAACTGCCCGAATAGCTCCACACGACAACCCTCGTACCAGTTCCAACACAACAAACAAGGTCAACAATAACCCCCATCCTGCTACTAAAAACATCCCCACCCCATATGAATAAAACATAGCCACGCCGCTAAAATCCAACCGAACAGAAAATACCCCTCCACTATCAACCGTAACCACCCCCAACTTCCAACACTCCACTAAACCCCAACCTCCCACAACTACCCCAACAGCAAGCACCAAAATAAACCCCATCCCATATCCCACAACTCCTCAACTCCCCCAAGCTTCAGGATAAGGATCCGCTGCCAAAGATACAGAGTACACAAAAACTACCAACATCCCACCCAAATACACTATGAACAGTACTAACGACACAAAAGAAACTCCTAGACTTAACAACCACCCACACCCTACAACAGATGCCAATACCAAACCAACCACCCCATAATAAGGTGAAGGATTAGACGCAACTGCCAGCCCCCCTAAAACAAAGCACAGCCCCAAAAAAAGTACAAAATAAGCCATAGCGGTTCCCGCTTGGCTTTTCTCCAAGATCTGCGGCCTGAAAAACCGCCGTTGAACTTCAACCACGAGAACACAAAATAATTTTAAACGGACCTCTCTAGCAACCCCCCCCCCCTCCCCCCCCAAAAACAGCCTATGTATAAATGCGCATTACTCTATTTACCACATAATACATTACATTAATGTAGGAAAAACATTTAATGCATGTATTACGTACATGACCATGTAGGCGGGCATACCTCCCCCATCCACTCACGAACCCCCAGAGGACAAATACTTCAATAGTCCCTACCACATAACACTTAAACGGATTAAACCCATACTTCCCAAGTTCTGTACATACCCCGCCAGCTGCATACGGCAGTGCTCGAATAACATACTTTGAATGGTAGCGGAACATAGCCTGCCATCCCTTCTCGTAGGGCCGGTAGCTGTCGGACCAGGTTATTTATTGATCGTTCTTCTCACGAGAAATCAGCAACCCGCTGCATATAAGATACTGCGTTACTAGCTTCAGGACCATTCTTTCCCCCTACACCCCTCGCACGACTTGCACTTTTGCGCCTCTGGTTCCTCTGTCAGGGCCATAACTTGGTTAGTCCCCTCTCCTCACTTTTTACGAAGTCATCTGGTTGGCTATATATCACCATTTTAGTCCGTGATCGCGGCATTTCCTCTTTTTAGCACTTTTGGTTCCCTTTTTTTTCTGGGCGTCTTCAGGCTGCCCTCCCAGCGCAACGGGTGCTTACAATTTATATACGTGAGCATACATGTGTTGCGGTCTAATCTTGGCCCTCAGGAATCCCTGAATGAGACGGTTGAAGTATATGGGGAATCATCTTAACACTGATGCACTTTGTTTTCCATTTGGTTATGGTGTATCCACAAACTTCTATTATGCTGCTATTTAGTGAATGCTTGTTAGACATAATTTCTTACTTTTCCTTGCTTTTACATTTCCTCTAACTTTCTAAACAACACTAGTAACTTTTCAACTAAATTTTTCGTTTCATTTTATCACAAATTTTATTCATGCATTTTTCACTTGTCATCAACACTGGAATTGCATTAATAAAACAACCTTTCATTTCGTACCCCATCCACCCCACCTTCCTTCACGAATCGCGATCTAACAATCCACTGAAAATCCTATCAAACCTACGACAAAAATTACTCCGCCCTCTAAACCCTCTTCCCCACCATCGCAGCCCTAGAAAACAAGATACTTAACTACTAAAACCACTCTAATAGTTTATCAAAAACATTGGTCTTGTAAACCAAAGAATGAAGACTACACCTCTTCTTAGAGTTCCCCACTACCATCAATACACCTCAGAAAAAAAGGACTTAAACCTCTATCTCCAACTCCCAAAGCTGGCATTTTACATTAAACTATTCTCTGATCTTCCCCCCTAAACTGCCCGAATAGCTCCACACGACAACCCTCGTACCAGTTCCAACACAACAAACAAGGTCAACAATAACCCCCATCCTGCTACTAAAAACATCCCCACCCCATATGAATAAAACATAGCCACGCCGCTAAAATCCAACCGAACAGAAAATACCCCTCCACTATCAACCGTAACCATCCCCAACTTCCAACACTCCACTAAACCCCAACCTCCCACAACTACCCCAACAGCAAGCACCAAAATAAACCCCATCCCATATCCCACAACTCCTCAACTCCCCCAAGCTTCAGGATAAGGATCCGCTGCCAAAGATACAGAGTACACAAAAACTACCAACATCCCACCCAAATACACTATGAACAGTACTAACGACACAAAAGAAACTCCTAGACTTAACAACCACCCACACCCTACAACAGATGCCAATACCAAACCAACCACCCCATAATAAGGTGAAGGATTAGACGCAACTGCCAGCCCCCCTAAAACAAAGCACAGCCCCAAAAAAAGTACAAAATAAGCCATAGCGGTTCCCGCTTGGCTTTTCTCCAAGATCTGCGGCCTGAAAAACCGCCGTTGAACTTCAACCACGAGAACACAAAATAATTTTAAACGGACCTCTCTAGCAACCCCCCCCCCCTCCCCCCCCAAAAACAGCCTATGTGTTGATGTGCATTAAATTATTTACCACATAATACATTATATTAATGTAGGAAACACATATTAATGTATGTATTATGTACATGACCACATAAGCGGGTATACCCCTTCTATCCACCCACGAACCCCCAGAGGACAAATACTTCAATAGTCCCTACCACATAACACTTAAACGGATTAAACCCATACTTCCCAAGTTCTGTACATACCCCGCCAGCTGCATACGGCAGTGCTCGAATAACATACTTTGAATGGTAGCGGAACATAGCCTGCCATCCCTTCTCGTAGGGCCGGTAGCTGTCGGACCAGGTTATTTATTGATCGTTCTTCTCACGAGAAATCAGCAACCCGCTGCATATAAGATACTGCGTTACTAGCTTCAGGACCATTCTTTCCCCCTACACCCCTCGCACGACTTGCACTTTTGCGCCTCTGGTTCCTCTGTCAGGGCCATAACTTGGTTAGTCCCCTCTCCTCACTTTTTACGAAGTCATCTGGTTGGCTATATATCACCATTTTAGTCCGTGATCGCGGCATTTCCTCTTTTTAGCACTTTTGGTTCCCTTTTTTTTCTGGGCGTCTTCAGGCTGCCCTCCCAGCGCAACGGGTGCTTACAATTTATATACGTGAGCATACATGTGTTGCGGTCTAATCTTGGCCCTCAGGAATCCCTGAATGAGACGGTTGAAGTATATGGGGAATCATCTTAACACTGATGCACTTTGTTTTCCATTTGGTTATGGTGTATCCACAAACTTCTATTATGCTGCTATTTAGTGAATGCTTGTTAGACATAATTTCTTACTTTTCCTTGCTTTTACATTTCCTCTAACTTTCTAAACAACACTAGTAACTTTTCAACTAAATTTTTCGTTTCATTTTATCACAAATTTTATTCATGCATTTTTCACTTGTCATCAACACTGGAATTGCATTAATAAAACATGACAGCTCGTCACTCATCACATATGTGCATAATTCACCATCAATTATTAAAGAAACCTTCCTGCCAAAACAAAGAAACAAAAACAACAAACAAACAAACAACAAACAACAGATAAATCAACAACAAACAACAGATAAATCAACAACAAACAACAGATAAATCAACAACAAACAACAGATAAATCAACAACAAACAACAGATAAATCAACAACAAACAACAGATAAATCAACAACAAACAACAGATAAATCAACAACAAACAACAGATAAATCAACAACAAACAACAGATAAATCAACAACAAACAACAGATAAATCAACAACAAACAACAGATAAATCAACAACAAACAACAGATAAATCAACAACAAACAACAGATAAATCAACAACAAACAACAGATAAATCAACAACAAACAACAGATAAATCAACAACAAACAACAGATAAATCACT